AAAAAATCTTTTAGACGAAAGAAAGCTTCTTTCCTTTTTTCTATGGGAAATATCCTCGGTATTGAAATGGAATTCGAATGAAATTACTAATCAAATAAATCTCTATCGAAATTAGGATCTAATGAGTCTTTATAGTCTATAGTATAGAATCAAAACGAAAGATTAAATGAAATCATTAAATAAAAAATAAAGAAAGACTTTTTTGATTTAATGCATAATCATACCAGGGTAATTCTCCTTTTTCAAGTGGGAGAGATGGCTGAGTGGACGAAAGCGGCGGATTGCTAATCTGTTGTACGACTTATTCGTACCGAGGGTTCGAATCCCTCTCTTTCCGTCTCCTCTGATGACTTGAGATTTTCCTTTTAAAATAAAAATAAAAAATCCGAACTATTTTCTCTGATTTTAGCATAGTTCACTGTCTAGAATAGCGAAAATCATAACAAAATTGGGAAATTGAGCAAGGAAAAAAAACCGCCTTTTTTATTCTTCACGCCCAGGATTACGTCCTGGATCATTAGATAGGAATCCAAAGATGAAGAGAGAAACAAAGAATATCACTACTGTGTAAACGAAGAGTTTGAGAGTAAGCATTACAAAATCTCCAAGATCATTTTTGGAAAAAGGGAGAATAGATTATCCATTTTTAGACCGCATATCCTATATTTGTTTGACACCAAGAAATGAAGTGCTTTCTACAAAAGAAAGTCAGTTTCAGAAATGCATTTGTAACAAGATTCTTTCACCAAAATTCTCTTTCATGCCCCAGCTCTCTCTCTATACAATATATATTAGGGGACCCTAATTAATACTAGTAGGGTCCTTGGCCACTGGAAGTAGAAGGTAAAAATGAGGAATAGGCGATCCCAAAATTTCTATGTGTGAATCGAGGGTTCCTAATATAAGACTTGTCGTAGCTTATCAATTATTAGAATCTTTTTCTCCTAAAAAACTAGGAATGTTGGTAAGACAGTCGTAAAAATATCATCGAAAACTTACAGCAGCTTGCCAAACAAGGGCTAAGAGCAAAAAGAGAACAGGTATGACTGGCATAACATCTACGATTGGATTCAAAAAAGCGTAAGCCTCGGGCAATTTAGCGAAAACAAAACTAATTGAATGAAGGGCAGAATTAAGACAGATACAGATCAAACTAAAGATATTCAGCATAACAAACATTTCCTTCTTTAATTGTATTTTGATTGAGTGATATGATAGAAGGAAAAAAATAAAGTAATTAAGGTACACCAAAAATGTTTATTTTTCTTTGAATCACCCAATCAAAAAGCCTTCCCTGCTCAAACGAGAGTAGAAGGAATAATACTTTGATACATTATCTTAATTGAATTATATGTAATGATCAATAAATTCTGTTGGATTCTACAACTACACGTGTTAAATCCTAGCAATAATCGAATCTATTTCATAGAGATTTGAGCGGAAATTGACGAATACCCAATAACAATATTATTGTTTCTTAGTATGAAATAAAAGCCTAAATGGGGCGTGGCCAAGCGGTAAGGCAACGGGTTTTGGTCCCGGTACTCGAGGGTTCGAATCCTTCCGTCCCAGAGCAGTCCGATTCGAAACTCGTTTTTAGAATCTTCTGCTTCACTTTTTTTTTTAAGTGGTCTCATCGAAATGCGTACCTATACACATAAAATACATATAAAAAAGTCTAAAGTATACAAGGGCTATGGGCCTATATGAGCCAATGATTATTCATGATTCCATATTGAATCAATTCCATACGAGTTTGAAACAAGAGGTATGTTATGGTAAAACTTCGTTTAAAACGATGTGGGAGAAAGCAACGTGCGACTTGAAGGACATGATCGTGTGTGGACCCTTACATCCACCATTTTTTATCGGAATAAAAATGTTTCTTGGCTCGACATAGTTTGTTCTGTTCCACTAGATCAACCCTTTTTTGCTAGGTTGTAAATAGTATCTCATGGAGCTCGAGCAGAACGAAAAGTGTTTTTCATTTCTCAGGGAAAAGGGTCTAGGGTTAGTGTCAATCAATAAATGGTAAAAACTTCGTAAGTATATCTTCAATATAGAAAGAAATCAATCGAAAACATCCGAATTCAACAAAAGTTTCAAGGAGATTTTGTTGGAATTGAGAAAACGATTTGGATTTCGATCATAAGTCTAGCACACGGGAATCCACCGTTCGTATGATTCTTCTCTAGAAAGAAATCGCAAAAGGTACGTTGCTGCCATTTTGAAACGATTAAAAATCATCGAAGTAATGTCTAAACCCAATGATTCAAAGCAAAGATAAAGGATCCCGGAACAAGAAAACACCATTTTTTAATTGTCTCAACCATTACAAAAGGGATTCTAAACGAGACAAACAAAATAGGTGAGAGACAGCTCAATAAATGAAATGGCTACGTCTAAGGATTTTCCTTTTAGCTCTTTGAGAATTAGACAACTTGAGTTATGAGTACGGATGATTTTTCTTTTTCAGGACGGAAGAAAAAATGAATCAAAGCATAGTAATGAATGTAATGAATTTGAAAATATTAGAGATCAATTTGGAACTATAAACTATACAATTCAAATCATTCTTTCTCGAGCCGTACGAGGATAAAACCTCCTATACGTTTCTAGGGGGGGGCATTGTTCATCTCTATCTATCCCAATGAGCCATCTATCGAATCGTTGCAATTGATGTTCAATCCCGAAGAGAAGGACGAGATCTCGGGAAAGTGGGTTTTTACGATCCGAAACAGAAGCAAACCTATTCAAATGTTCCCTCTATTCTATATTTCCTCGAAAGGGGTGCTCAACCCACCGAGATTGTTCACGATATTTCAAAAAAAGGGCTGTGTGAGAAACTTCAGGTTAATTAAACGAACAAAAAAAGACTGAAAAAGTAGGCAAAGAGAGGCTGGGCTGTCCTCTCCTCTGTGGGTATTATGGTTTGATTCCTTTTTGTACAAATAGGGTCGAACTTAGGAATTATGTATGTATCGGAAGTCTACAAAGAAGGAGAATCAAATAGGAGAATGACTAATACAAAATCCAAAAGGAGGATCAAAGAATGACGAATCTGTGCCAAGGAATCTTACATTTGGCCCTCATCCTTGGGGCTATGAAAGGGATCGATTCCATGAGAGGATAAGTCCGGCCCAAACTAAGATGACAAAAACGACCGCGAGTGTTTCATACTTGACGAAGGAACTGGAAAAATGGACGAAAAATGGGCAAAACGCCCAACTATTAGGTGGTCTCGCGGCATGGTTCTCACAAAGGGTCATTCCGCTGTACTGAAAGAGAAGATTGACAGAGAAACTCAATCTGTACCTAATTTTGGAAGTGTTGAACAGGAGGAGTCAAATTCGGATCCTCGGATCGATTCTCAATTTCTGGAAGACCAGCAGACTAACAAACTCAATCGGGACCTAATTTTAGAAGCGTTGAACTGGAGGAGTCAAGTACGGAGGAGTCGAGAATTCGAGCTATGAGACTAAGTGCGAAACTCTATGACAAATATGTCCGGTTAAGCGAAAATCAGGAACTTTGCCTAGAATGGCAAAAGGACTTGCTTAAGAGGTATGAAACATCTAAGCAGCAACTCTCCTCAGATGAATTGTCACGATTTCAAGCGGAGCTTGAGAGCAAGATCCACTTAAAAACGGAAGAAATTTCTCACTTAATCGAGGAACTGAGGATCTTTCAAAGAGAAGCACTGGCGATCCATGAGGCGGAGTAGACTCACCAGACTCTCGCTATCCCCCGTCCCGCGGTTACGCAATCTGCAACTCTCAAAAGATAGGGCACCTTCCGTCTATGAATATAGATCTATCATAGGCGGGCTCGCCCCACAGAAATTGTTCACGATATTTCAAAAAAGGGCTGTGTGAGGAACTTCGGGTTAATTAAACGAACAAAAAAAAGAAAAAGTAGGCAAAGGGCGGCTGGGCTGTCCTCTGTGAGTCTTTTTTTTATTGAAATTTATTTTCATTCAAAATTAGGGCTATACGGATTCGAACCGTAGACTTTCTCGGTAAAACAGATCAAACTTTTTATTATCGAAATGATTCGAACTATTTCAAAGACCCAACGTGCATTTTTGTTGCATTGGGCTCTTTCATCAACTGATATAAATATCAGATAGTTTGCCATACTTTTTCTTGACAGAAAGATAACGAGATGGCTCCACGTGCTCTGATTCATTATTTGAATGCTGATCCAAAGCGATCCAAAGTGTTTCAAAGAAGAGTTACCTTGACATAGGTCTGCTTCCGGCCTAGATTAACCTAAGTGAAATGAAGTCTCTATCGCTCCGCTCAAAGAGTCAAATATGAAACTTTATACACCTTAAAGTTCATAGGACGAAAAGATATTAGTTTGAGGTCCTTAGACTCAATTATGCCTAGCATTGAATGGACTGGGTATTTACCTTATCAATTATGAAATCAACGGTGGGGTCCATTTGTAGCCTAAAATTGACACCCAAATCGGACCGAACCAAAAGTCAAGCTATTGTTCTCTTGTTTCCTCGAATACATAGAGTAAGACCTAGATTTCTCCATAATATCAATTCTGTTGATTGCATGATGGACTCCCCTGAAAAACATTGGCGCGCGTGTAAACGAGGTGCTCTACCTAACTGAGCTATAGCCCTTGTGCTACCTATTTTAGTATGTAAAGAATTTCTTGTCAAGATGAATATAATATCCCACATGATAGCTTCGGATCTGTTTCCTGCCATGCCAAAGATTGGTATTGCGTAGAAATAAGATTTCGTCTATAATCAATCCATCGATATGATGGGTCCCTTCTGTTTCTCTTTGTGATGATAAATGACCTACTTAACCCAGTGGTTAGAGTATTGCTTTCATACGGCGAGAGTCATTGGTTCAAATCCAATAGTAGGTAGAACTTATTCGATACCAGAGGCACTGGTATCGCATAAGTTTTGCTACCCACCATCTTTTGTATTTATTCCCCCCAATCCTCGGATTCTAGTTCTTTTTGGGTTGGCCCAGATTCCCCCTACATTGTCGGGGATTCAATTGGAAGAATCCAAATCCGTGGGATAAATGTGGGATTATTTGGGTGTCCCAAGGAGAGGTGAAATAACATCGAGAGTCTCCATTCGTGTCCGAGCTCGTTTGACAGCTAAATTTGCCTCAATTGTTTGTCTCTTGCCTTCAGCTCTACTCAAGTTAGCTTCAGTTATTTCAAGAGTTTGCTGAGCTTCTTGTGGATCAATGTCACTATCTTTTTCCGCATCATTTACTAAAATGGTGATCTCATTATTGCCTATTCTAGCGAAACCACCCATGAGAGCTATTTTTACCCATTGGTCGTTAAGACGTATTCTCAATATACCTATATCTAGAGCGGTGGCAATAGGGGCGTGATTTGGTAATACACCAATTTGGCCACTATTAGTAGATAAAATGATTTCTTTCACTTCTGCATCCCAAACAATTTGATTAGGAGTCAATACACAAAGATTAAAAGTCATTTCTGGCTCTCCACTTCTAAGTTCATAGCCTTCGCGGTAGCTTCATCGATGGTACCTACCAAATAAAAGGCCTGCTCAGGAAGACCATCTAATTCTCCGGAAAGGATCAGTTGAAACCCCTTAATTGTTTCTGCTAGACCAACATATTTCCCTGGAGAACCAGTAAAGACTTCTGCTACGAAGAAGGGTTGTGATAAGAAACGTTCCATTTTTCGTGCTCTTGCTACAGTTAAACGATCCTCTTCCGACAATTCGTCCAACCCAAGGATAGCTATAATGTCCTGAAGTTCTTTATAACGTTGTGAAGTTTGCTTAACTCTTTTCGCAGTTTCGTAATGTTCCTGACCAACAATCCGAGGTTGTAGCATAGTTGACGTGGAATCTAAAGGATCTACTGCTGGATAGATCCCTTTGGCAGCGAGTCCTCTGGAGAGTACGGTAGTCGCATCTAAATGTGCAAATGTCGTAGCAGGGGCGGGGTCGGTTAAATCGTCCGCAGGGACATAAACTGCTTGAATAGAAGTTATGGATCCCTTTTTGGTAGAAGTAATTCTTTCTTGCAAAGAACCCATTTCTGTACTAAGAGTAGGTTGATAACCCACAGCAGAAGGCATTCTGCCCAATAAGGCGGATACTTCAGATCCTGCTTGTACAAAACGGAAAATATTGTCGATAAATAGAAGGACGTTTTGTTTATTAACATCCCGGAAATATTCTGCCATGGTTAGGGCAGTCAAACCAACCCTCATACGAGCTCCCGGCGGTTCATTCATCTGCCCATAGACTAGAGCTACTTTTGATTCTGTAATATTTTGTTCATTAATCACTCCAGACTCTTTCATTTCCATGTAAAGGTCATTCCCTTCACGAGTACGTTCGCCTACTCCGCCAAATACGGATACACCCCCGTGAGCTTTGGCAATGTTGTTGATCAATTCCATGATGAGTACTGTTTTACCCACTCCAGCTCCACCGAATAGTCCTATTTTTCCCCCACGACGATAAGGCGCTAAAAGATCCACGACTTTAATCCCGGTTTCAAAAATAGATAATTTGGTATCTAATTCTATAAAAGCAGGCGCGGATCTATGAATAGGCGATGTTTTTCGAATATCTACAGGACCTAAATTATCAACAGGTTCTCCAAGAACGTTGAAAATTCGTCCGAGAGTCGATCCACCGACTGGAACACTTAGAGGAGCTCCCGTGTCAATCACATCCATTCCTCTCATCAGACCATCTGTAGCACTCATAGCTACAGCTCTCACTCGATTATTTCCTAATAATTGCTGTACCTCACAAGTCACATTAATTTGCTGGCCGGCAGTATCTTGACCCTTCACTACCAAAGCGGTGTAAATATTAGGCATCTTGCCGGGGGGAAAGGATACATCCAATACCGGACCAATGATTTGAGCAATACGCCCCGGTTGTTTTTCTTCAAGTGTAGAAACCCCAGGACCGGAAGGAGTAGGATTGATTCTCATAATCATAAACAAGTGAAAGAGGTCAAATTTTTGACAAACAAAAAAAAAATTCCCCGAGCGAGACAAAATGGCTCCGGGAATTGAAAAAGAACTAGGAGTTAGCAGTTAGTACTTCAGTCGCATCCAACGGAATCCAATTCCATTGTTTACTCATTCAATGCATGAATTTTCAAGTTCAACCAACCCCATTCCCCTCTAGGATTTACATCTACAACATAGATCACTGTCAAGAGTGAATTTATTATTAGTTAGATATTTCGATTGACGGGATTACAAAGTGGAAAAACTGGGATTGGGTTGCGCCATACATAGGAACGAGTATACAATAATGATGTATTTGGCGAATCAAATACAAAATGGTCTAGGTCTAATAATGAACCATTCTGATTAGTTGATTATAGTCTTTGTGAAAGATTCCTGCGAAAGGTTTGATTTCATTCACGGCTAATTCCCGTCGAGTAGACCTTGTCGTTGTGCGAATTCTTAATTCATGAGTTGTAGGGAGGGACTTATGTCACCACAAAC